AAATCTTTTTTTGTAATTTTTATTTAGTAATACAGTTTCGGGATTTTGGTTGTTTTATCTTTAGTTAATTTTATTTATTAGTTTATTTTTATTTTAGTTTAAAGTGTTATTTTTTTGAAATGCTTATTTGTAACAAACTTGTATTAACAGCTTGGACCTGCCTGCCCCCCCCTTTTTTTTTTTTTTTTTTTTCGTTAATTTTGTATTTAATATAAAATTTTAATTTAATATAATTGATGTTATTTATTAATTAAATATTATTATTTTTATATATTAATATATTATCAATAAAAAGCTATTTATATATATATAATGGTTAAATTGGTATATATTTAATTATTAGTGAATAAAAACTTGTATAGAGAGAGTGAAATTTAATAATAAATTTATATGATATGTAAATAGTTATTATATATATATATAATAAATTTATTATATATAAATTGAAATCTTAATTATAAAAGCAATATTTTATAATAATTTTTTATTGAATATTAAATTAAAATTTTATATTTAAATAATAAATATATATATATATAATAATAAATAAATTATTTATAGAAAAAAAAAAAAAAACTCCCTAATTTCTACCTTTAATTTAAAATTTTATTTGATTTTTAATTATGAACAAATTTAATCATTATTTCTATTTATTGTTAATTATATATTTTATTTGAAAATTCCTTTTTTTAATATTAATTTCTTTGAAATAAGGTTTTAATTTTTGGGTTTTATAAATAATTTTTTTTTATTTAATTATTTATTTTTTTCTTTTTTATTATACATATATTTACTTTAAAGTTTATTTTATTTAATTTTATTTGTTTCTTGGGAAAGAAATTTTAATTTTATAGTTATTAGTAAATTTTTATTAGATTTTTTTTATTTGTTTTTTCTTGGTTTATTTTTTACTTATTTGTGTTTTATTGATTGGGTTAGTGTTTTATTTTTTATAGTTAAAGTTTTAATTTTATAGTTATTTAGTTAGGATATTTTACTTGGATTAAAAATAGTTCTATTTTTATTTTAAGTTTTTGTTAATAGTATATTTGATGGGCTGGGGGTAATAGTTCATTTTTAGTAATTTTTAATTGTAGGGGGTAATCAATTAATTATTATTGTTTTGTGAAAAATCTGGGGGGAATTTTATTTATTGGGTTAGTATAAAAATTTTTATTTATAAAGTTTTATTTTGGCTTTGTGATTAGCTATTTAATTTTTTTATATGTGAATTTTTGTATTTTTATCTAAGTTTAAATAACTTGCTTGTTTTTGCAGTATTTAGTTTTAAATTTTAGGTTTATCTAGATTTAGAGATTTATTTTAGTATGAACAAAATTTGTGCCAGCAGTAGCGGTTATACAAATTATGCGTGTTAATCTTTTTAGGTTTAATTTAGTGATATTTATAAATTGTGAGTTAGCTTTCTTAGGTGAAATTTGAAAGTTTTTTAAGTTTTTTATTAGATTCTGAAGTTAGTAAATTTTTTTTTAGACTAGGATTAGATACCCTATTATTTTAAACGTTAATTTTGTTCCTAGATTATTATTAGTTATGGTCTATAAAATTAAAAAATTTGGCGGTATTTTAGTCTATTCAGAGGAACCTGTTTTTTGATCGATATTCCACGATAATTTGTACTTTAGCTTTAAATTTATATATCGTCGTTGTTAAAAATTTTAGGAAAATTTTAATTTTTATAATTTTTAATTTTATAATAATTCAGATCAAGGTGTAGTTTATGTTAAAGTTAAAATGGGTTACATTAAATTTATTTGTGGTTTTTTTATTTAAAATTTAAAATAAAATGGATTTGATAGTAAATTTTTGTTTTATGAAAATTGATTTAGCTCTAAAATATGTACATATCGCCCGTCGCTTTCATTATAAGATGAAATAAGTCGTAACAAAGTAGGCTTATTGGAAAATGTGCCTGGAATGATCAAATTAGAGCTTGATAGAAGCATTTTATTTACATTAAAAAGTTAGTTGTGAAATTCAATTTAATTTGATCTTATAATATTATTAATTTTTTTTTGTTTATTTGTTTTGTGAGAAATATATTTTTTCTTATTAATTTTTTTGAATAGATGTTTATTTATTATAGTTTATAGTATTGTGAAAGAATTATTTTTTGTTATTAAAAGATTATTTTGTTTGTAGTACCTTGTGTTTCAGGGTTTATTAATTTTTATTTAAGTTTTTATTTTTCCCGAATTAAAAAGAGCTAGGAAGTTATTTATTTTATTGTTGCATTAATATTTATAATTGCTTTCTTGTAATGAAACGTTATTCGTTTTTTAATATATCTGGTTTTTCAAGAAATTATTTTAATTTGTTTTGTTCATATTACTATTATAATTTTGTATTTTAGTTGTTTGAATAATTAAATATCTGAGGGGATAAGCTTTTAGATTTATTCATTAAAAGTGTTTATTTTGTATTAATTTATAGGATTAGAATTTTCCATTTTAATAAGGATGTTATAATTTATTTTTATTGGTTTTGATTTTTATCTGCTTTAATTTTTTTATTGAAATTTTTTTAGTAATTTTAAATTTTAATTGATTATGATAAAATTAGTATATTTATTGTATAAATATTTTAGATTTATAGGTTATTATAAGGAACTCGGCAAATATAATTTTCACCTGTTTAATAAAAACATGTCTTTTTGATAATTATTTAAAGTCTGTCCTGCCCAATGATTTTTATTTAATGGCCGCAGTATTTTGACTGTGCAAAGGTAGCATAATCATTAGTTTTTTAATTGAAAGCTGGTATGAATGGTTTGATGAAAAATTAACTGTCTCATTTTAATTTTATTAGAATTTTATTTTTAAGTTAAAATGCTTAAATGTTTTATAAAGACGAGAAGACCCTATAGAGTTTAATATTATAATAATTTATTTATTTTATGTTTTTAATTTAGATTTTTTGTTTTGGTATTTTGCTGGGGCGGTTAGAAAATTTATTTAACTTTTCTTTTATTTTTACATTTATTTTTGAGTTTATGATCCTTTTTATTGATTTTAAGATTAAATTACCTTAGGGATAACAGCGTAATTTTTTTGGAAAGTTCATATTTATAAAAAAGTTTGCGACCTCGATGTTGGATTAAAATTTATTTTTGGTGAAGAAGCTGAAATATTAGGTCTGTTCGACCTTTAAAATTTTACATGATCTGAGTTTAAACCGGCGTGAGCCAGGTTGGTTTCTATCTTTTAATTTATTAAAGATCTTAGTACGAAAGGACCAGGTTTTTAAATTATATTTTGTTTTTTGAACATTATTATTATTTTGGCAGATTAGTGCGATGGATTTAGAATCTTTTAATGTAATGTTATTTACAAATAATAATTGTTTTTAAGGATTTAGTTTTGCTTCTTGTTTCTATAATTTTTTTGGTTGTTTTTGTTTTAGTAGGGGTGGCTTTTTTGACATTACTTGAACGTAAGGTGTTAGGCTATATCCAAATCCGTAAGGGTCCTAATAAGGTTGGTTTTATTGGTTTATTGCAGCCTTTTGGGGATGCTATTAAGCTTTTCACTAAGGAGCAAACATTTCCTTTGTTTTCTAATTTTAATATTTATTATTTTTCTCCTGTTATGAATTTTTTTATTTCTTTGTTGCTTTGGATAATAATACCTTTTTTATCTGTTTGTTTGAATTTTAATTTGTCTTTATTGTTTTTTTTAAGAGTTTCTAGATTGGGGGTTTATACTATTATGATAGCTGGTTGATCTTCTAACTCTTCTTATTCTTTATTAGGAGGTTTACGGTCTGTGGCTCAGAGAATTTCTTATGAAGTGAGATTGGCCTTGATTCTTATATCTTTTATTTTTTTAACTTTTAGTTTAAATATTATTGATTTTAATTTTTATCAGAATTATATTTGGTTTTTTTTTTTGTGTTTTCCTCTTTGTGTTATGTGAATTATTTCGGGCTTGGCTGAGACTAATCGTACTCCTTTTGATTTTGCAGAGGGCGAGTCTGAGCTGGTTTCTGGTTTTAATGTGGAGTATAGAAGAGGAACTTTTGCTATAATTTTTCTTGCTGAATATGCAAGTATTTTATTTATAAGGATAATTACCGTTATGCTTTTTCTTGGGGGTGACTTACATTCTTTTTTGTTTTTTATTAAGCTGGTTTTTGTATCTTTTTTGTGAATTTGGGTTCGAGGGACTTTGCCCCGTTTTCGTTATGATAAGCTTATGTATTTAGCATGGAAAAGATTTCTTCCCTGTTCTTTGAATTATTTAATTATTTATTTTGTTTTAAAAATAATGTTTTTTATTTTTTTAATTTAGTTAATAAAATTTAGTATAAACTAATAGAAATTATTTTCTTTCTTATGTTTTCAAGGCATAAGCTTGTATCAAGCTCATTAGTTAGAATAGGTACTTATCTCATATTTTGTATGTTAGAGGATTAATAATGAAGTATATGAAGTATAAAATTGTAAGGGTTTGTCCTGTAATGATGTATGGATCTTCTACTGGTCGGGCTCCAATCCATGTTAATATGGTTACTAGTGCTACTATTGTTCAGAATAACATTTTATTTATTGGGTAGAATTGATTACTTGCAAATTTTTTTTTATTTGAAAAGGGCAGGATTAATAAGATTGCAATTGATATTACTAGGGCAATTACTCCTCCTAGTTTGTTAGGGATTGATCGTAAGATTGCGTATGCAAATAGGAAATATCATTCTGGTTGGATATGTACAGGTGTGACTAGTGGGTTGGCTGGTGTAAAATTATCAGGATCTCCTAGTACATAAGGGTCTATTAGTGAGATTATTGTAAGTACTATTATTATAATTATGAACCCTAAAATGTCTTTGAATGTGAAGTATGGGTGAAATGGAATTTTATCAATATTTCTTTTTACTCCCAGTGGATTATTTGATCCTGTTTGGTGTAAAAATAATAAATGGATTATTACTATTGCAATAATTACGAACGGTAAAATGAAATGAAATGAGAAGAATCGGTTTAGTGTTGCATTGTCTACAGCAAATCCTCCTCAAATTCATTGTACAATTGTTGTTCCTAGGTAAGGAATTGCTGATAATAAGTTTGTAATTACTGTTGCCCCTCAGAATGATATTTGACCTCATGGTAATACATATCCTAGAAAGGCTGTTGCTATAGTGATAAATAGAATTATTACACCTACTATTCAAGTGTGAATTAGGTTATATGATCTATAATATATTCCACGTCCGGCGTGTACATATAGGCAGACAAAAAATATTGATGCTCCGTTTGCGTGAAGTGTTCGTATTAATCATCCTTGATTTACGTCTCGACAAATGTGTGCAACTCTATTGAATGCGGAGTCAATATTTGGGCAGTAGTGTATTGATAGGAATACTCCGGTAATTAGCTGGATTGTTAGGCATACTCCTAGGAGAGAGCCGAAGTTTCATAGTGTTGAAATGTTTGAGGGTGTTGGCAGGTCTACTAATGCGTTGTTTACAATTTTAATCACTGGTGATCTTTTTCGTAAAGGTATTTTCATTAGTTTATTTGTCGTATTGTTCCTTTTTTGAAGTTGGTGATTTTAACTGTGACTACTAGTGCTATGAATAGATATATGATTATGAAAATTATAATTATTCTTGATGGAAAGGTAAAGAATTTGTTTATGGTTGAAATTATTCTGGTATTATTATTTATAACCGTTATTTCGTTGTTTTTTATTTGTGTATTTATTATTAAAAAATTTAATGTTAATATGGTTAGTGGAATTGTGATTGATATAATAATTGCTTTGTTGTTTATCTTGAATTTTTCGTTTGAGGCAATTCTTGTTATATATATGAACAGAATTAATATTCCCCCAACTATGATTAGGAATAAAATGTAGGAGAATCATATGTTTTGGTTTATGTTTCCTGTAATTAGTGAGATTATGATTGTTTGTATTAATAAAATGAATCCTATTGATAGAGGGTGATTTATTATTAAGAATGTGATTGTTAAGTATAAGTTTATTGATATGATTGTGGTAATAATTTCAAGAAGTAGTTTAATTAAAATATTAATTTTGGAGATTAATGATAAATTTATATATTTTTTCTTGATGTTTTCGAAGACCAGCTTATTTTTAGTTTACAAGACTAATATTTTTATTAAATTACGAAAACCAATGTTAATACACGAGTTTTATGGGGTTTTAATATTTTATAGGGGTTTAATAGTTTTTAGTTTAAAGCGTAAGCACTTACTTTTAATACTTTTAAGGCTTGAATTTGTTGTTTTATCTGTTTATTATGTTCTTTTTATTTATTTATCTTATTTGGGAAGAGATTATTTTTTTTCTATAATTTTTTTAACTTTTAGAGTTTGTGAAGGCGTTCTTGGTCTATCTATTTTGGTTTCTCTTATTCGTACTCATGGAAACGATTATTTTCAAAGCTTTAGTTTGTTATGATAAGTATTTTATTTTCATTATTTTTGACGATTCCTTTATCTTTTGTTATAGGTTTTTGGTTAAATCAGTTTATTCTTTTTGTTTTAAGGTTTATTTTTATTATTTTTTTTGCTTTTAATAATAGGTTTATTTATTTGTCTATGGGTATAGGAATGGATTTGATATCTTATATTCTTATTTTGTTAAGTTTCTGAATTTGTAGTCTTATAATTATGGCTAGAGGTAAAATTTATTTATCTAATAATTGGTTTGGGATATTTAATTTTGTTGTTTTAGTTTTATTGATTTCTTTATATATAACTTTTGGTTCTATAAATTTATTTATGTTTTATTTGTTTTTTGAGGTTAGGCTTATTCCAACTTTGTTATTGATTGTTGGCTGGGGGTATCAGCCTGAGCGTTTACAGGCAGGTATTTATTTATTGTTTTATACATTGTTAGCTTCTTTGCCTATAATAATTGCTTTGTTTTTTATTTATTTACACTTTAATTCTTTGGTTTTTTTTTTCTTTTCCGGTGATTTGAATAGGCTATTTTTTTATGTTTTAGTAAATTTTGTTTTTTTTATTAAAATTCCGATGTTTTTTGTTCATCTTTGGCTGCCTAAAGCGCATGTTGAGGCCCCTGTTTCTGGTTCTATAATTTTGGCCGGTATTATACTTAAGCTGGGGGGATATGGTTTGATGCGTTTAATAATAATTTTTTCTTTTATTGGTATGAAAATTAACTTGTTTTTTATTAGGTTAAGATTGGTGGGGGGTTTATTTGTTTCTTTGATTTGTTTGCGTCAAAGAGATATGAAGTCTTTAATTGCTTATTCTTCTGTTGCTCATATAGGGCTTGTTCTTTCTGGTATTATAACTCTTAATTATTGGGGGCTGGCTGGGGCATTAGTTATAATAGTAGCTCATGGTCTTTGTTCGTCTGGTTTATTTTGTCTTGCTAATATTTCTTATGAGCGGGTAATGAGTCGTAGTCTTTATCTTAATAAGGGTATAATTAATCTTGTTCCTAGGCTTTCTTTTTTTTGGTTTTTATTAGTTTCTTGTAATATGGCTGCTCCCCCTTCTTTAAATTTATTAGGCGAGATTATGCTCATTAATAGAATTTTATCTTTTAGAAAGTTTAATGTGCTTTTTTTAATAATGATTTCTTTTTTTGGGGCTGTTTATTCTTTACTTTTATATTCTTATAGTCAGCACGGTTCTTTATATTCTGGTATGTATTCATTTTTTCCTTGTTCTTTTCGTGAATATTTATTGTTGGTTCTTCATCTATTGCCGTTAAATGTGATGGTTTTAGTTGGCGATTATTTAGTACTTTGAATTTATTTAGGTAGTTTAATTAAAATTTTGATTTGTGGAATCAAAGATATATTTAGTATTCTAAATAATTAATATTTGTTTAATTTACTTTTATTTTATAGTTGTTTCTAGTTTTATTACTTTTATTCTTAGTCTTTATTTTATACTTTTAGATTTGGTTTATTTTCTTGAATTTGGTCTTGTTATAATTAATTCTTCTTTAATTGAGATGACTTTTTTGTTTGATTGGATAAGTCTTTTGTTTATAAGTTTTGTGTTGTTTATTTCTGGAATAGTTATTTTTTATAGCCGTGATTATATATTGGGTGACCTTAATATTAATCGTTTTATTTTGCTTGTTGTTATGTTTGTATTTTCTATAATGTTACTTATTATTAGGCCTAATTTAATTAGAATTTTATTAGGTTGGGATGGTCTTGGACTAGTTTCTTATTGTTTAGTTATTTATTATCAGAACATTAAATCTTATAATGCCGGGATATTAACTGCTCTTAGAAATCGTGTTGGGGATGTTGCTATTTTAATTTCTATTGCTTGAATATTAAATTATGGGGGATGAAATTATATCTATTTTTTGGGAGAGCTTAAGGGGGATACTTATATAGACATTATTAGTTATTTGATTGTTTTGGCTGCTATAACAAAGAGAGCTCAAATTCCTTTTTCTTCTTGGTTACCTGCTGCAATGGCAGCACCTACTCCGGTCTCTTCTCTTGTCCATTCTTCTACTCTTGTTACTGCGGGCGTTTATCTTCTAATTCGTTTTAATTTTGCTTTTAGTGATTCACTTTGTTATTTTTTGTTATTTATTTCTAGAATAACTATGTTTATATCTGGGTTAGGCGCTAGATTTGAGTTTGATTTAAAAAAAATTATTGCTTTATCTACACTTAGTCAGCTTGGTCTTATAATAAGAATTCTTGCTTTGGGCGGTTATAAGCTTGCTTTTTTTCATCTTCTTACTCATGCTTTATTTAAGGCTTTGTTGTTCATGTGTTCGGGTAATATTATTCATAATGTGGGCAATTGTCAAGATATTCGTTTTATGGGGAGGCTGGTCAATTTTATGCCTCTTACTTGTGTTTACTTTAATATTTGCAATCTTTCTTTGTGTGGTTTACCTTTTTTCAGAGGTTTTTATTCTAAGGATTTGATTTTGGAGGTTATGAGAATGGGTTATTTGAATTTTTATATTTATATAATTTTTTATATTTCCATTGGATTGACAGTTTGTTACAGCGTTCGTCTTAGTTATTATTTTATTTTAGGTAATTTTAATTTTGTTTCTTTTAATATGATTTCTGAAAGGGGATATCTTATACTTAAGGGGATGAGCGGATTGATTTTTACTGTAGTTTTTATGGGTAGTCTCTTGGTCTGAGTTTTGATACCTGTTCCTTATATTATTATTTTACCTTTTTATATAAAGGTGATGGCTTTATTTTTTATTTTTTTAGGGGGGTGGATTGGTTATGAGTTTTCTAAGTTTTATTTGTCCTATAAAAATATTTTTTTATCTATGTATGGGTTTTCTTGATTTTTTGCTAGTATGTGAAATATACCTATAATTTCGACTTTTGGAATTAATTATTATCCTATCATTTTGGGTTCTTATTTATATAAAAATTTAGATCAAGGGTGGTCTGAATATTATGGTGCTCGTCAAATTTATAATGTTTTAGTTAGTAGATCTAAAAGGTTTCAATTTTTAATGTTTAATAGAATTAAGATGTTTTTTATTATAGTGTTGATTTGATTAATAATGATTACTTTTTTTTACTTGAATAGCTTATATTAGAGCACGACCTTGAAGATGTCGGGGAAATTTTTAATTTTTAAGTATTTATAAAAATTATTTAATTTTACAGTGAAAATGTAATGTTTTATTTAAACTATATAAATTAGAAATACAAACAATTCATGCTTTATAATTAAGTTAGAAGCTTAATATTTATTATATTTCTTTAATTGGAATTTAATTCATTGGTATCATTAACAGTGATAAACCTCTATTTTGGTTTCAATTAAAAATAAGGGTTCTAAACCATATTCTTAGGTCGAAACTAAGCGCATTTGTATTGCTTCTTATTTAAGATAAATTGATTTTTTCAATAATTTTTAAATGCAACTTAAATGTTATTATTAACTATTATCCTAGTTTGTTCAATCAAGGGCTCCTTGGTTTCATTCATGAATTAAGCCCACTAGTAGGACGATTACGAAAATTATAGTGGTTGAGAAGTATATTATTATTCTGTTAAATTTTATAGAAATTATCAGCGGGAACAATAGTGTAATTTCTACATCGAAAATTAAGAAGATGATTGCAATAAGGAAGAAATGTATAGAGAACGGTAATCGTGCAGTTGATTTTGGGTCGAAACCACATTCGAAGGGTGAATTTTTTTCACGGTCAGCAAATGATTTTTTTGAGGTGATGTTTAGTACTGTGATTAATACTATAGCAATTGCTATAATAATTGTTGATAGCATGGTTAGGATAATAATTATTTACGCTATTCGTAGATCTTTTAATTGGAAGTTAAAAATAATTTTTATACTACGTAAATATCTACCTCACCAGTAAATTGAAATGTAAAGGAATAGTCATACTACGTCCACGAAGTGTCAATATCATGCGGCTGCTTCGAATCCGAAGTGATGGATTTGTGAGAAGTGATTATTGATATGTCGTATAAGACAAGTTAGTAGGAATGTTGTGCCAATGATAACGTGTAGCCCGTGGAACCCCGTTGCTATAAAGAAAGATGCTCCATATACTGCGTCTGAAATGGTAAAGGGTGATTCTATATATTCATAGGTCTGTAAAATGGTGAAGTAGATTCCGAGAATTACTGTTAGTGTTAGTCCCTGGGTTGTTTGTTTGAAGTTATTTTCTATTAATCTGTGATGGGCTCACGTTACTGTTAATCCAGATGTTAGAAGAATTAGTGTGTTTAGTAATGGAATTTGAATTGGGTTAAATGGATTGATTCCTTTTGGTGGTCAAAGTATTCCAATTTCTACTGCGGGTGCTAGTCTGTTGTGGAAGAATCTTCAAAAAAATGATAGGAAGAAGAATACTTCTGAGGTAATAAAGAGAATTATTCCTCAGCGTAACCCTATTGTTACCATATAGGTGTGCTGTCCTTGAAATGTTCCTTCACGTGTAATGTCTCGTCATCATTGATATATGATTATAATTATGGATGTAAGCCCAATAAACAATAAAGATGGGTTAAATATGTGGAATCATTTAATTAATCCTGATATAACTGTTAGTGCTCTTAGTGATCCTAAAATTGGTCAAGGTCTTACATCTACTAGGTGAAATGGGTGATTTTTATTTGACATTAATTTACTTCTCTTGAGTATAGAGTACTTAGTACTGCGAAGACATATGATTGAATGATTGCTACTGCTGATTCAAGTAGTAGTAGGGCGATTTGTACAATAATTAAAATTCTTACTATGTAAGTGGATATTACTGTTCCAGTGTTTCCAAGAAGAGTTATTAATAGGTGTCCTGCAATTATATTTGCAGATAATCGAATAGCAAGTGTTCCTGGCCGGATTACGTTTCTAATGGTTTCAATACACACTATAAATGGTATTAGTACTGGGGGGGTTCCTTGTGGAACTAAGTGTGCAAATATGTGTACTGTATTGTTAATTCATCCAAATACTATAAAAGTTAATCATAGAGGTAGTGCTAGTGTTAAAGTTATTACTATGTGTCTTGATCTAGTGAAAATATATGGGAATAGGCCCAGGAAGTTATTAAATATAATTAGTCTAAATAGCGATACTATTATTAGAGTTGATCCTTTAATATTTTCTCCGATTAGAGTTTTGAACTCTTTGTGAAGAGTAGTAGTGATTTTGTTTCATAGAATCGTTGATCGTGATGGAATAAATCAAAATCTAGATGGGATAATTATTAATCCAATTGTTGTTCTTAATCAGTTTAATGATATTGATCAGTTGGACGAGGGGTCAAAGGAAGAGAATAGGTTTATTATCATTTTCAGTTAATTATTTTTTTTTCCTTTTTTCTTTTTTTAAGGTTTGCGGAGTATGAGGTTGAGTAATAATTTATGATATTGAATAAAATTAGGATTGAAATAAATATGATTATAAGGGTTAATCAATTTAGTGGTGCTATTTGTGGTATTAAAAATTAATATATAGTATTTACTTTAACTTGACAAGTTAATGTTATTATTTAACTAAATTTTTCATTAGAAGTGTTCGTTATACACTATTAAATGGTTTAAGAGACCAGGGCTTACTTTCAGCCATCTAATGATAGGTTAATTATTTTTTTGATTCATTTAATAAAAAAAGATGGTGAAATTCTTTCTGCTACGATTGGTATGAATCTATGGTTTGCTCCACAGATTTCTGAGCATTGTCCATATAGCAGCCTTGATCGAGTAGGCGTGAAACTAACTTGGTTTAAACGACCGGGGGTTGCATCAATTTTGACCCCTAGTGATGGAATTGTTCATGAGTGAATTACGTCTGCTGCTGATACTAATATACGAATTTGTGATAGGAATGGTACTACTATTCGATTGTCTACGTCTAGTAGTCGAAAATTGAAGTTTATTATCTCATTTTCTGGGATTATGTATGAATCGAATTCAACTGATCTGAAGTCTGAATATTCGTAGGATCAATATCATTGATGTCCGATTGTTTTGATTGTGATTATTGGATTATTGGTTTCATCAAGAATGTAAATTAGTCGTAGAGATGGGAGTGCAATGAAAATTAAAGTGATTGCTGGTAAGATTGTTCAGATTAGTTCAATCATTTGCCCTTCTAATAGGAATCGGTGGGTTAGCTTATTGAAAAATAGTCCAGCTATTAATTGTCCTACTAGAATAGTAATAATTACCAGAATTAGTAAAGTGTGGTCGTGAAAGAATGATAGTTGTTCTATTAATGGGGAAGCACTATCTTGTAGTAATAATATTTTTCAGGTTGCTATTTCTAAAAAAAGTTTAATCTTTATATATGGGGTTTAAGTCCATTGCACTAATCTGCCATATTAGAAGGTTGAAGAAAGTATAGGGAGCTCGGAATATCTATGTTCTGAGGGAGGTATTGATTGTAGTCATTCAATTGACGATGTTATATTTATTGGTATAATTCTTTTACGTGACGATGAGAATCTTTCCCATATGATGAATACTAGGAATAGAACTCCAATTAGGGAGATAATTGATCCGATTGATGATACGATATTTCATATTGTATATGCATCAGGATAATCTGAGTATCGTCGTGGTATTCCTCTTAGTCCAAGGAAGTGTTGTGGGAAAAATGTTAAGTTCACTCCTGTGAATATTGTTGCTAGTTGAATTTTACATATTTTAGGGTTTAATGATAGGCCTGTGAAAAGAGGAAATCAATGAACTAGTCCGGCTATGATGGCGAACACTGCTCCTATTGATAATACGTAATGGAAATGCGCTACTACGTAGTAAGTGTCGTGTAATATAATATCGATTGAAGAATTGGCCAGAATTACTCCGGTGAGGCCACCTACGGTGAATAAGAATACAAAGCCAAGGGCTCATAATATTGATGGTCTATAATTTATTTGTGTTCCATGTAGTGTTGCTAATCATCTAAAAATTTTGATTCCTGTTGGGACTGCAATAATTATTGTGGCTGATGTGAAGTATGCGCGAGTGTCTACATCTATTCCAACGGTGAATATATGGTGAGCTCAAACTACGAATCCTAGTAGTCCAATTGCTATTATTGCGTAAATTATTCCTAAAGTTCCGAATGCTTCCTTTTTACCTCTTTCTTGGCTGATGATGTGTGAAATTATTCCGAATCCTGGAAGGATTAGAATATATACTTCAGGGTGTCCGAAAAATCAGAATAGGTGTTGGTATAAGATTGGGTCCCCTCCTCCAGCTGGGTCAAAGAAGGATGTATTGATGTTTCGATCTGTAAGTAATATGGTAATGGCTCCTGCTAATACTGGCAAGGATAATAATAATAGTACTGCGGTAATTACTACTGCTCACACGAATAACGGTATTCGATCGAACGTTATGCCCTGTGGTCGTATGTTGATTACTGTTGTAATAAAATTTACGGCCCCCAGGATTGACGAAATCCCTGCTAGATGTAGCCTGAAAATTGCTAAATCGACAGATGCTCCTCCATGGGCGATATTAGAGGATAAGGGTGGATAAACTGTTCAACCGGTTCCCGCCCCGTTTTCTACAATTCTTCTTATTAATAATAGTCTTAGTGAAGGGGGTAGCAATCAGAATCTTATGTTGTTTATTCGTGGGAATGCTATGTCAGGAGCACCTAGTATTAGAGGTACTAATCAATTTCCGAATCCTCCAATTATGATTGGTATTACTATGAAAAAAATTATGATAAAAGCATGTGCTGTAACAATTACGTTGTAGATTTGGTCGTCTCCAATTAGAGAGCCGGGGTTTCCTAATTCTGCACGGATTAATAGTCTTAGTGAGGTTCCGACTATTCCGGATCACGCTCCAAAAATGAAGTATAATGTTCCAATGTCTTTGTGGTTAGTAGAGAATAATCACTTATTCGGTATTATGGCTGAGGCTTAGGCAATAAATTGTAAATTTATTAACGAATTAATTATTCTTTTACCAGGTTTAATAGTCAATAATGATTTTGGATTGCAAATCTAAAGGTAAATAATTTTTTAAACTTGATTTTTTTGGCTAGTGGTATTCAAGGCTTAGAGAAGCTCTATTTACAACTTTGAAGGTTATTAGTTTTCTATTTAACTTAAATCCTTAAAAGGAGTTAAATAGGTAGGTGCATGATATTAATCCAATTAGTGTAGTTATATTGATTAATGTTATAGTTGTTGAATTGATTTTTGTTTGACTGGTTTTTATTTCAATTGTGAATATTATTATTGCTGATAGAATAATTCGAGTATAAATGTATAATATGATTAATGTTGTAATGATTATTATTAAAGCTATAATTATAAGGTTTATTTCTGTTATTCAGTTAATAATAATTCATTTTGGTATGAATCCTAGAAATGGGGGGAGTCCCCCTAACGATAAAAAATTAATTATGAATGATAATTTAATTAGTTTATTTTTATTTATTGAATTGTTTATTTGATTAATGTAATATGAGTTTGATTTTTTAAATATTATGATAATGTTTAGGTTAATGATTGTATAGATCGTGAAGTAAATTAGTCAAACTGATCTTGAAACCATTATTGCTGCAATTATTCAGGCAATGTGGTTGATTGATGAAAATGCTATGATTTTTCGTAATCTGGTTTGGTTGAACCCTATAATTGTTCTTGTTAATAGGGATATAGCTATAATTGATATTATAAACTGATCGTTTATTTTATTGTTTATTATTAGTATTATTGGTGCGATTTTTTGTCAGGTTAGCAGGATTAATACATTATTTCAGCTTAATCCTTCAATTACTTCGGGGAATCAGAAATGGAATGGGGCTGCTCCTAGTTTAATTATCAGTGCTGAGTTTAATATTAGTATTAATGTTGAATTTATTAGGGGGTTAATGAATTCGTTTGTTAATAGTAATATAATTACTGATATTAATAGGATTAGGGATGCTATTGCTTGTGTAATAAAGTATTTTATTGATGCTTCTGTAGAAAAGACGTTTTTTTTCTCTGAAAAAATTGGAATTACTGATAATAGGTTGATTTCTAATCCTATTCATATTCTTAGTCAGGAGTACGATGAAACTGAGATTAGTGTTCCAGATACTATGGAGGTTATGAATATTAGTTTATATAGTTTAACTAAAAAGAGAAAGATTTTACTTTCATTGACAGGGTATGAACCTATAAGCTTGATTAGCTTATCTTTTTATATTTAAGTATAAGATGTACAAGGATTTTTGATGTTCTAGGGAATGGTTTAATTCCATTAAATATAATGAAGGTAATGTAATTACATGATTTATTCTATCAAAATAATCCTTTTTCAGGCACTTCATT